AATACCCGGAGCAGGAGATTCAATTAAACGATATTCAGAAGCTGAAATTTCACCTCGACCATCAATAGGTTTAGCCAGGGCATTTAGAACACGCCCCAAAAAAGCCTCACTTACCGGTATTTGAGCAATTCGTCCTGTTGCTTTTACAGAACTGCCCTCTTGTATCATCAACCCGTCACCCATTAATACAACACCGACATTATTTGATTCCAAATTCAGTGCAATGCCTATCGTACCTTCTTCAAATTCTACTAATTCACCTGCCATTACTTCATCAAGACCATAAATACGAGCAATGCCATCGCCTACTTGAAGTACGGTACCGGTATTTAAAATCTTGACTTCTCTATTATATTGTTCAATACGTTCACGGATAATATTACTAATCTCATCTGCTCGAATGGTTACCATGAGTATTTCTTAATTCTTTATTTTTTGTTTGAAAGAAAAAAATAATGCCTGCAATAGAAGGACTAACCCGTTATTTCTTTCATCGTTCCAAACATGCCAATATTAGTATTAATGGTACGTAAATGTAACTCGTTATTCAAACAACTATTCAGAGTTCCTAGAGCTCCTTGTAAAGCTTGTTGGAAAACCCGTTGTCGAACTTGGTTAATTGCTCTTTGTTGTTCAAAATGAATAGTTTCGTTTTTGTAATTTTCTAATTGTTCCAAAGTCTTATAAGTTGAATTAATCAAGTTTAACTTTTCTCGTTCTATTTCAGAGTATCCATTCACTCGAAACTGATCTGCTTCCATTTCGATTTTCCGCAAGCGGTCCCTAGCTTTTTCCAACTGTTCCAGGGCCCCCCCGCGTAGTTCTTCTGAATTTCGAATAGTCTTCAAAATCCTCTGTTTTCGATTATCTAATAAATCACTTAATGAAAGTAGATTATCTTTCCATTCATTTCAAAACTTCCACGATCCCTTCCCGAACCAAACATGAATCTTTTGATTCATTTGGCTCTCACGCTCAATCACTTCAATTACGTATAGGAATTCCCATATCTTTTTTATGTAATGAGCCTGTCCTCTCTTCTCTATTCATATCAAAAAAAAATAAAAATAATTGAAACTGATCACTAATCCAAGAATATAATATTTGGAGGACTCTTCTGACCAAACAAATAATTGTCAGCAAAGTTGTTTCTTTTTTTTTTTCTTCAAATCCAAAGAATTCCTCTTACTTTATACATAGGTCATTGATTCAGCATTGGATAAAAAATTGGATAAAGGGGGGATTCAATCTCCATTTTATCCAATTTTTTCAAAAAGTATTCAAATCCTTTTTTTATCGACATGAGCGTTTTATATCGAAAAAAAAAATTCCAACTCTTCTTTTTGAAACCATTTCTTATTAACATAGTAGTAGAAAGAGTACCGTGCTGTATCTGTACTTCAAACGGTTTAGCTTTAACCCTATTAATGTTCCCACATTATTGGTTGTTAGAGAATCAAAGTAGATTTACCAATGAATCACGAAATGCTATGGTTCTTAAAATATGATTTCTTAATTTATTCAGAAGTAATTCGCGGAATCGTGCACTTTTTCCTAGTTATAACGAAAAAAGTGTAGTTGGTTGGATCCAACCTATTCTTGAAATAAACAACTCGCACACACTCCCTTTCCAAAGAAAATCAATACACCAAGCACTACACTTAGATTTATTGGATTGGTTGCTAAAATATCAGTATTTAACCCGAAACTCCCGGCGGACGGCCAAAAACCCAAGAAAAGGAAAGGATCGGTTACATTTTTCATATGATCTCCTCTTTCTTATAGATAGACTAATTATCTATATATATATTTTTTTTTTTTTTTTGATTCTATTATTTTTCTAAATACTACTACTAAATACTAAATTACTACTACTAAATAATAAATACTAAATTAGAGTAAAAAAATATATATATATTGATTTATAAATGTATTTTTTCAATTGGAAATTTCCAATAAGTGGAAATTTCCAATAAGAATGATACTTATTAGAATTAGGTATCGGGTCTTACGTGAATTGCGAAATATTTCGTTTGTTGCAATACTTCCTAAAAAAAAAGTTCCATTGGACTAAGAGGATAAAGGAAGAAAGCTAATTGGTGTGCTAATTCCTCCTCCTCAAATAAGCCCCTCCCATGGGTTGTTGCCCCAACGAATAAGAAATTAAAATCTGAATAGAATTCGAAAAGAGCAAGAGCTGCAAATCCAAGGAAATAAATATATATATGCATTTTTAGGATTAAACAAAAGGATTCGCAAATAAAAGTGCTAATGCCACAACCAGCCCATAAATTGTTAAAGCTTCCATAAAAGCAAGACTAAGCAATAAAGTACCTCGTATTTTTCCTTCTGCTTCTGGTTGTCTCGCAATCCCTTCTACAGCCTGGCCTGCAGCAGTACCTTGACCAACCCCAGGTCCAATAGAAGCAAGCCCCACGGCTAATCCAGCAGCAATAACGGAAGCGGCAGAAATCAGTGGATTCATGATAAGTTCCTCGCA